TCCCAGAATCGTTCATGAATTCCAAGTAAGGAGTCAATAGTCAATGGTTCAAATTTCTCGTATGAAAAATACACATTTTATTTCGCAATAGAAAAACGAGAGAATGTTTTTAGCATTGTGTATTTTCAGATACTATACAATCAAAGGGATTTGATCAAATCCAATCAAAAGGGGTATTTATTTTTTAAAAGGATTAAGGAAGACAGAAGTTAAAACGCAAGTAGAATAATAATTCCGTAATCCGGAAAAAGTTGCACCTATTTTGTATCATTTTGGCGGCATGGCCGAGCGGTAAGGCGGGGGACTGCAAATCCTTTTTCCCCAGTTCAAATCCGGGTGTCGCCTAAATCACCAAAAAACTCGAAATCATAATCGATTTATTGGATTGGTTTCTCAATAGTGTTCGGTAGAACCCATTTTTGACTCTGCGACATTAATTCCACTATTATTACGGAGGAACAATTCCTTCGTATTTACAGAAATTAGGGGGCATAATGCACATGGATATAGTAAGTCTCGCTTGGGCTGGTTTAATGGTAGTCTTTACATTTTCCCTTTCACTCGTAGTGTGGGGAAGAAGTGGACTTTAGAAGTACTACTAATTGAGTTCAGGAACCAAACCCGCTTGTTTTATAGATCGTTCTGCAACGCATTTTGAATTATTTAAAATAAAATGAATTTGGAATCCCATTGGATTCCAATGGAGTAATCTATGATAGGAATCATACTCTTTCAATCCAAGAGATATTTCATTGATTCCCGTCTTTGGACTTCGAAAAGAAAGGGATTCAGATGATTGGAAATTTATTCCAACCTAAAATTCTTCCGAAATTTTCTATTTCAATCAACGGGCATGGGCTCTTACTATCTTTATAGGCGGATACTAAGGAAGACCGTACCTTTTTCTTTTTTTTTTATTTCCCTCTTGACTCTTCAAAAAAGAAGTCGGTTTGTTAAGCGTATCCGCACTTCTATAAGAAATGATATAGAGATAGTGGTTGTTTAAGGAGAGACTGGGCAATAATAAGATCTTGCCTCGGGCGGGTTACATATCGGGCATTTACCCTTTGGTTTCTATTCCAATTTTAGAAAGGCGGTTTATACTTTATCGCCTTATTTCATATGGCGTTAAAAATAGGCGAGGTTTCCCCTTCCTTATTAGGAAAAGGAAAGGAATTAGAATCCTAAAATAAGAATTATTTCAGATTGAGCGGAACAAATAGATGTAGCAAATTTGGTCTTATGTCAATTCCATAGAATATATAGAATATATTGATATGGAAATGGAATTAATATACACATATAGGAAGAGAATATTGCAGATTGATATATAGAAACTTAAGCGTTTATCTTTATTCACACTATAATTCGGAAATTATAGACTAAGAGATAGATAGTATGGTAGAAAAATGAATTTTTCTACCATACTATCTATCTCTTAGATAATTTCCGATTATAGTGTGCTCATTTCATTTAAGTTAAGACGTTAAATTGGATCCCTTTCATTTTACTTCGTAAATTTTGGATAAGAACTTGGAAGGAAAGTTTGATTCAAATTCATTTGAAAATTCAATCGAATTAATCATTTTGACTGACTGTTTTTACGTAAATGATAAGTAGAAAGGCGGTAGGAACTAGAATGAATAGTGCAGTAGCAATAAATGAGCCAAGAATATTTACTTCCATAATCTCATCGGTTTTTTACTTCGCAATAACTCGGGATTTAATCCCCTAGAGATGATAAATCTATCGTCTGTAAATTCAATGAATGAATTACCTCTCGATGATCTTGAACCGGATCACTATCATGAATAACAATATCTGATCTATCAAATCAACCCGCCGTCAAGACTTGAATAGTATAACATAGGAAGTTCTTTTATCCATACCGAATCAAAATTGGGATTCCTAACTCAATTACTCCAAAATGATATTTATCATCCGTTTCCTTGTTTTTTCTATAACCCACCTTGCGTTTTCCTTGGACAATCTTCTGATGAAGGATCATCAGGTTTATAGAAAGGGAAAAATGGATTTTTGTATTTATTGGATCCGTCGGGATTGACGGAAAAATGATATTTATCATCCGTTTCCTTGTTTTTTCTATAACCCACCTTGCGTTTTCCTTGGACAATCTTCTGATGAAGGATCATCAGGTTTATAGAAAGGGAAAAATGGATTTTTGTATTTATTGGATCCGTCGGGATTGACGGGGCTCGAACCCGCAGCTTCCGCCTTGACAGGGCGGTGCTCTAACCGATTGAACTACAATCCCAGGGAAATAAGGGATCTGGCAGAAATTTTGATTCTTTTTTATCTTCGTATGGCGTATGGGGTTAAAGGACAAGGGGTTTTAGACTATCTCATGATAGATTGATGCGGTTTATTGGGCCGAGCTGGATTTGAACCAGCGTAGACATATTGCCAACGAATTTACAGTCCGTCCCCATTAACCGCTCGGGCATCGACCCAGGAAGAATCCATTAAATTTTTTTATCGG